TAATTTCCATCTTGAAAGTCATTTGGCAATTGTCGACGATAACCACGATTCCTCTCGATTTGTAATCCAATATACAAATCAATTGGTTCCTTTAGGCTAGCTATATGTTGTGTATTATCAATTATTTCCACAGAAGTCGGTAAGATGATGTCTTGAGCAGTTACTTCTCGAGGACCTTTGACACAAATGGACGCGTTGTGAGTTCCATATAAATTGCTTCTTAATACAATTTCTTTCAAATTCATTAAAATTTCATGTACTGATTCTTGAATACCTACTATAGTCGAAAATTCGTGTGGTATTTTCTCAAATTTTGCACGTGTGATACATGTTCCTTCTGTTTCTCCAAGCAAAGCCCTTCGCATTGCAATGCCTATTGTATCGGCTTGACCTTTCAAAAGCGGAGCTAGAATAAAGCGACCATAATAAAGACGCTTACTGTCCGTTCTTGATTCAACACACTTCCACTGTAGTGTCCGAGTAGATATTGTTACTTTCTCTCGAACCATAATAATATTATGTTTTACTCAAATCATTGATTTATTTATTTCTCTTGAAATTTCTTCAATATTTCTTTTTATATACGTCTTTTTGTAGGGGGCCTGCAGCCATTATGTGGGATAGGGGTTACGTCCCGGACAAAATTTAAAAGTATACCACTTCTACGAATAACTCTTAATGCCGCATCTCTTCCGCGACCCGGCCCTTTTATCCTGACGTCTGCTCGTTGCATACCTTGATCCACTACTGTACGAATTGCATCTCTTGCTGCGGTTTGAGCGGCAAAAGATGTCCCCTTTCTTCGGCTTCTGAATCCACAAGTGCCCGCCGAGGACCAAGAGATCACCTGACCCCGTATATCTGTAACAGTCACAATAGTATTGTTGAAACTTGCTTGAACATGAATAACTCCTTTTGGTATTTTACGTGCATTCTTACGCGAAACAATGCGTCTATTCTTGCGTAAACCTATTTTTAGTAAGGGTCTTGCCATATTTTTCATAAATAGAAGTCAAAGGTCTATGGATATATCCATTTTAGGTCAAAAAGATCTTTTTTTATTTGTACATCAAATTCTTTATAGCACCCTTGTTTAGAAGTTTCTAAAGATTATCCTTGTCTCTGTTTGTGCTTTGGGTTGGAGCAAATTACTATAATTCGACCCCGTCTACGTATCAGTCGACATTTTTCACAAATTTTACGAACTGAAGCCCTTTTTTTCATATTTTTCATTCCTTTATTTTAAATATACATATTTTTTTGAAGAAAATTTCTTTTTTTTGCCAAAATCTTGAATTGTATTCCTATCCTATAAATGGAATGTTGAAGTTGAAAAACTATCTAATCATTCCAATCTTTGTTGAGAAATGTTGAGGAATCTATAAATTGGGCGTCTTCAGTCACATTGAAATTAGAATTACTTAGCTTTGTTTTACTCTATATTCTAGTACATATAAAACAAAATTATGATTATGGCCGATCGTTTTTGAAACATAACCTACCTAACTCCAGATCTTCATGATCAAAATGAATCTCGAATATCCAATTGGAAAGTCGTTCGGTAATTCAATCTTCCGAAATCTATTTTCGTTTTGAATTCGGCCTAAAACTTTCTTGAAGTATTAAGGAATGTAGGAGGAATAGAATAATATTAGAAACCTGTTCTTTGCTTTCGTTTTTTTTTTTTTTCAAATCCAATAAAATAGGAAGTCAGATACAATTCGGAGATCGGAAAGCTTACCAGATAGAACACAAGATTTCTCCACCGATTTTTTCTAGTCGAGCTTCTCGGTCTGTCATTATACCCCGAGAAGTAGAAAGAATTACAATTCCCATTCCGCCTAAAATTTTAGGAATTTTTTGATAGTTAGAATAGATTCGTAAACCTGGTCGACTGATGCGTTTTAGATTTAGACTAGTTCTATAGGGTACTTTCCTATTCCTTCTATGTCGTAGGGTTAAAACCAAACAATTTTTATTGCCTTCCCGGTGTTTCCTCACATTTTCAATAAAATCCTCTCGTAAAAGTATTTTAATAATGTTTTCGGTCATCTTATTAGATGCTATTTGAACAGTTTCTTTTTTAGCCATGTCAGCATTTTGTATAGAAGTTATTATATCGGCGATAGTGTCCATACTCATGATAAAAAAAAATGCTTCTTGTTCCCTAATTTTGATATAATCAACATACTTTTTTGTTTGTTATGAATTCACTTTATTTCGTTATTTTTATATTCTGTTAACTATTAATAGTTCAATTTAATTAACTAATGTTGAATTAATCATTAATATTTAACAACTAGAAATTAAATAAAAGGGATATGCGTGAAAAAAAATTACTATATTTATTACTATTAATTACTACTTTGAACTACTTTGAATTCAAAATTTAAATTAATTAATCAAATTAATTAATTTAAATACTATAACTATATCATGATCCCCGCTGCTATCTTAGAATCTTTGATCTTTTATAACACTTCAGGTGCTAATGAAACTATTTTAGTGAAATTTAACTGTCTCAATTCCCCAGCAATTGCACCAAAAATTCTAGTTCCTTTTGGATTTCCTTTTTGATCAATAATAACTGCAGCATTATCATCATATCGTATTATTATACCGTTGTCGCGTTTGAGTTCTTTACAAGTACGTACAATTAGAGCTCGGATCACTTCTGATCTTTCTAGTGAAGAATTTGGACCTACTTCCTTGATCACAGCAACAATAATGTCACCGATATTAGCATATCGTCGATTACTAGTCCCTATGATTCGAATGCACATTAATTTTCGGGCTCCGCTGTTATCGGCTACATTCAAAAGGGTCTGAGATTGGATCATAGAATTTTTTGATCTCTTTTTTTTATTTAATGCAAATGGAAAAAAGTAAGTAATATTTTTTGTTCAAAAAAAAAAAGAAACTTGCGATTTGTTTTTAATTTCAAAGGCCTTTTTCCTTTGCTTCTATATTACTTAGATTACTAGATCGAAATAATGAATTGGGTCCGGATAGGCATTTTTGATGCTGCTATTTCAATAGCTTTTCTGGCTATATTTTCTCTTACTCCTCCCATTTCATAAAGTATTCTGCCTGGTTTAACAACAGCTACCCAATACTCGGGAGATCCTTTACCAGAACCCATGCGTGTTTCTGTAGGCCTTACGGTAACTGGTTTGTCTGGAAATATGCGTACCCATATTTTTCCACCACGGCGGGCATTTCGTGTCATTGCCCGGCGTCCCGCCTCTATTTGTCTAGATGTAATCCAAGCAGGTTCAAGTGCCTGAAGAGCATATTTCCCGAAACAAATATGATTACCTCGATAGGATATTCCTTTCATTCTTCCTCTATGTTGTTTACGGAATCTTGTTTTTTTGGGGTTATAATTGATGGTTCTTTCTGAATTCCGTCTTTACTACAGAACTGGACATGAGAGTTTCTTCTCATCCAGCTCCTCGCGAATGAAATGATTCAATAAAAAGATACGTCGTTAATAAAAAATAAACCCAATTTTTGGATTTTTTCAAATTTCCCCAACTCTAATTTTTTTATTTATTTTTTTTATTAGAAATTTTTATATTTTATTTTCTTCTATCATAGACTTGTATATATAGAATATACTTCTCTATATATAAATAGATAATATCTATAAAAATCTATATTCTAATTATCTCTATAGATATAGATTTTAGAGATAATTAGAATATAGATATAGAGAGATTTTTTTTCTATATTAGATAATGTCGTCTTTCTTATTCTTATAAGGTTATATTAGAATTCAAACTTATTTCTATTAATTTTTTTTATGTTATGATACTTATTAAAATATGATTCTAATTTTCCGAGCTAGTCGGTAGCTGTTTCCAATTTCGAATACAAAGACAATAACATAAAAACCTTCGCGGGCGAATATTGACTCTTTCAATATTTTCTTCTGGTTTGTAGGATTTCTAGGTTAATTTATTACCTCTCAGAATAAATTATTTCCTGGTTCCTTTCGCCATCCTGCCCAATAAATCATTAAGATTCATTTTCAATAGAATCATATGTATTCATAGGTTCCGTCGTTCCCATCGCTTTGTGATTCATGCTTAGGTCTTAATTCTACCAAGGAGCTTTTACTTATATTTGTTCTCGAGTCAATTTTCTTAGTCTTTATTGGCTTGAGGCTCTTGATTTTTTTGTTCTATAAATTATAGATCAAGTAGTATTGATGCTTTATTACATTAGTTTTTATGAGACGATTTATAGTCATAGACCTTACACACATATTGGAATCCTATATCAGTGATACTTTTTTTCTCTCTTTCTTTCTCCCTTCCTTTCATTTGTCTGTATAATTTTTTATTTTTTTTGTTTTACAGCCATAATCATATTGATTTTTTTAGGCAAAAAAAAATTTAATTGCTAAAACGAGATAATCAATATATCATATCTTGACTACCTCTTTTCATCCAGATAATGTGAAGCGATGAGTTGGTTAGTAATTCTGTACTTCTTAGTTCATAGTTTTGGTCAGTCAGTTTTTTTAATGCTGATCCTAAAAACCAACGAGTCACACACTAAGCATAGCAAATATATTAAACTTATGAATTGAATTTTTATTTAACCCTATAGAATTCTAATTGTTTGGCTCTTTTTTTTTTTTTTTGATAAAAAAAAAACTTTATGCATGTTTTATTTTATCAATGTCTAGAAAAGTATAGAACGTTAAGACAAGTCAAGTAGGAATCTATTATTCCTTGTCTACAAATATCCAAATTTTTATACCTATTGCCCCTTGAATAGTTCTAACTGTATAGGAACAATAATCTATTTTAGCTTGAACGGTTTGTAGGGGAACTCTACCCTCTCTAATCCATTCGATACGTTTCATAGTTTTTCCGGCAACACGCCCTCTTATTTGTATTTGAATTCCTTGCGTATCCGCCTGTTTGGCTAATTCAATAGCCTTTTTCATGGATTTTCCAAACGAAACTCTATTCTTTAATTGTCCGGCT